ATATGGATTTCTATAGATGAGACATCCTGCAAATCATTTCGATACTAATCTTACTCTAGAAAAAGAAAATTTCAAGCAAAAAAAAGACTCTTAATGCTCCGGGCGAAAAGATGAAATCTTGGATTTTTGCGCATATCCCAATCCTTATTGATTATTTCATCACAGTTAAAATTTTCTTTTTTTTTTTACTTTTTTTATAAGTTCATTTTTTTTATAAGTTCATTGAAGAAGTTTTATTTGCTCAGTAAGTTACTCCCACCCCTTTTTTTGTTTGTCCACTACTTCTTATGAATCGAAACAAACGAGTTCCGATAGAACTGGAAAATCAAATAAATAGTAATCTTTGACGAACAGGATCAAGAATCATTATTATTTCCACACAAGAAAAGGAATTTTCCACCCTTTTCTTGTGTGGAAGATTAGGAAGACGAGTAATTCCTCCTAGAATCATTTGTTCCTTTCATTTATCCGCGTGTATTCTCCTCCTACTTATGCCTATTATCTATTAGAATTCGATTCTATTAGGTACAAAAAAACTATTGATGCATTACATGGCATTTACAATCTTCCAATGGGAGGCCTAACATAGTCACAACACTCCCATTTTGATTGAAAAAAAGAAGGGGGGATCAAGTAGTCTTCTTCGCAATATACATACTATTGCTAGGAATGGGATACAAGCAATTTCTGGCATCTCGCAGAAAAACAGTATAAACAAAGCAAGCAAAACGTTTTCCATGATTTTTTTGAATCATACATAATTGCATCGATCACAACAATTCGGCTCTTTTTACCAGCTTGATGAATCCGTGGATCTAGAAATTCATTTCGGACAATTGAACCTTCTCAAACTGTTTCTTTTTTAGAACCAAAAAGATTTGTGCCAGAATAACAGATGCCAAGAAGAACAACAAACCTTGGACACGTAATGGATCTTGAAGTACTATTTCTGCATCTCCCTGACCAAATCCACCCACATTGGGATTACTCGTTAATGGTTGATCAAGCTTGATAGATTCACCCTCTGAAACAAGAAGTTCTGGTCCTGGAGGTATAATATCAACCACTTGGTGTCCATCCGATGCGTCAGCTATGGTTATTTCATACCCCCCTTTTTCTTTACGTACTATTCTGCTTACTATACCTGCTGCTGTAGCATTATAGACTGTATTGTTACTCTTGTTCCCATCGGGATAAATCTGACCTCTTCCCCTGTTCCCACCTACATATATGGGATACTTTAAGAAGTGAACGTCTTTCTTAGTAGCAGGGTCCGGGGAAAGAATGGGAAAGACGATTTCACTATATTTCTGACCAGGAACAGGACCTACCACAAGAATATTTCTTTTAGTGGGGCGATAACTCTGAAAAGACAGATTGCCTATCTTTTCTTTCATCTCGGGAGAAATACGATCGGGGGGAGCTAATTCGAATCCCTCGGGTAAAATAAGAACAGCCCCCACATTCAAAGCCCCCTTTTTCCCATTAGCAAGAACTTGTTTCAGTTGCATATCATAAGGGATTCTAACAACTGCTTCAAATACAGTATCAGGAAGCACAGCTTGTGGAACCTCAATATCCACGGGCTTATTAGCTAAATGGCAATTGGCGCATACAATACGCCCAGTTGCTTCTCGTGGATTTTCATAACCCTGCTGCGCAAAAATGGGATATGCATTTGAAACAGATGTCCGAGTTATGACATATATCATGATCGATACGGAAATGAATCGAGTCATCTGTTCCTTTACCCAAGAAAAGGTATTTCTATTTTGCATGGTCCAATTATTGATCCCGGAAATTTCTACAATAAATTAGGTAGGTAGCTAGTATAGTTCCCTATCCACGATTCTGCCATTGTACTGGAGGGGGAATCCCTTAGACGGGTAGAAGTATAAAGAGTGAGTCAGATTAAAAATGGTTTGTTTATGTACGAAGTAACATTCGGATTTGATTGATATCGTCAGATCAAATGAGTTCTTCATTCATTCATTGAATGATAAACCACTACAAGTGAAGGAGATACACGATTTAAATAATGGAAGATCCAATATTTCAAAATTGTATCTAGAATGACTGGAAAAGTGGAAACAAGACCAGATATAATTTGATTGTTATGAGCAAATCCAAAATCTTTGTAGACCGAACCAATCATTAGTTCCCAACCATGGGGCGAGTGGAATCCGATACATAAATCAGTTAATAAAAGAATAGAAAAAGCTTTTATTGTGTCGCTTAAGTTATAGAGGAATTCCTGAACCCAAGAATTAAGAATGACAAGTTCTTCATTACCCAGAATAGAATAACCACTTAGAATAGCAAAACAGATTATATTTGTCGAGAAATGCAAAATTATATGGATATGATCTTCATTGTGCATTTTGACCAATTGTATTGTTTCTTTGTGGATTCCTATACGAAGCTTTTGTATCTGTGTCTCCGGGTACTCCTTTATCATTTCGTCCAACAGGAATAGTTGTTCTAATTCTATGAATCTTTCTAGAACGTTCTTCTCTTGAATATCATTCAAAAAAGTTTCGGATTGCCTTGTATTCCACCAATTAGTAACTAAAGGTTCCAGACTTTTATTAAATGAGAGAGAGATCCACCAGGGCAAAAAGACTATAGATGCAAGATATGGGAGGGGAGTCAATGCTTTCTTTTTTGGCACTTTTAATCTGTTCTGTAAATTGTTAATGAAACTGCTTCATTCGCCGACTCTATCTGATCCGATATTTCTATGAAGCATGAGTTCTATAACAAGGTATGGAACCTATGGATCGGATCTATTCCTTCTTTTTTTTTTGAATTGTTTAGTCCTTGGATCTAGAAAGAATATAGAAATAGAATAAAGGTCCGTTTCGAATGAAGAAATAATCAAGTTCCCAGGTATCTCAATTGGTCAAATTCGAACCAATTGTATCTTCATTTGTTCCTTTCGATGAATGCCCGAAAAACCACTTGAAGTAATGAATATTATTCGGATTTCGAGACGAAAGAACTCCCCCTGGATCAATCAATTATTTCGAAATGTTTCACTGGCTACCCACAGCCCAGGAATAATTGAGGGGATATTTCTGAAGAATATTGATGATGAAATCCGAAATGGGTGGCAAAACAAGAGAGAAATTGAATAGTTATGAGAGATCCAATCGTTTGGTCATCAAGGAGCAAAAGAAAGGATAAAAAAAAAAGAAACATCGATTGACGAAAGAGAGATAATTTACGAGATACGATCCATCTGTATCTAACGTATCAATTCAAAATATTGGTTCTAAAAAGATGAATTCTGTACTGTATTCCGAAATGTTCTGATATGTGTGATGAATACATACTTATTAGATTTGTTACTAGTATGAAAGAATTGAGTTTAGTTCCATATGTAAAAAAAATAGTTTTTGTTTTGGTGGATAAAAATAGCTTCTTATTATGGTTGTTCCGTATTCGTCCGCCTGCTTTATTCTATGGGCCACAACACAACGGTATTACCAACGGAACGGGGGAAATAGAATCGAACATGTTTTGCTCGAATAAACGTTCCGAAGAAACTTCAGTTATATTAAAAAGGGGATTCCTGAGTTCCTTCCCTCATGCGGAGAAAGCATTCATTCTTCAGTTCATTTCAAAATACTTCAATTGGTACGCGCAAGAAATAGGCCGATTCAGCAGCTTTTTGTTCAATTTCTCGTGGAGTAAAATTCTCATCGGTACGAGTCAAGGGAATGGCTCCCTGGCCTCTGATTTCCATATAAAGGACACGACGAGGATAAAGACCCTCTTTAACTTCCATTCTGATTGACTGGATATCTCTCATAAGGAATCGAAGGAAGATACGACGATTTATTCCAGGAAATCCCCAACGAAAAATACACACTATTCCTTCTTTTCTATCAAAAAGATCATAACCACTACCTACATTCCACGAAATTGTGCACCACAAATAGGAACTAATGAACAGACCAGCGATCCCATAGAAAGACATCACGATTCCTTGGGGAAAAAAAAGGATTTCCTGAGAGGGAAATACGGATATCAGATTTCTACCAAGATAACTGGAAGTTCCAACCAATAAGAATCCTAGTGAACCTAAAAAAAGGATACAGGCCCAGCAGAAATTACTTGTTTTTCGAGACCCCGTTACAAGTTCTATCCATATACGTTCGGATTGCCAGTTCATACTCGATCCAGTTGCATTCTATTGCAATTGAGATAATAGAATAAGCCAAATGAATTTGACTTTACTTTTTTTTGTTTTGATCCCGAAGTAACTCTCATCAACTAGCATTATTATGATGTAAACCGTTAGGAGTAATTCATCGAATTGGTTAGATATAAAATAATAACATCCCCTTCATATGATCCCACTATGTATATCTACATACATATAGATACATTGACTTTCTATTTCAGATATTCGCTGATCTATTTGAAAACAAAAACAGCTATACCCACATATAATATACATGCATATATCCATATATCATGGATCTGCATGCATAACAATAACAGCTTTTTTATTTGTGCTCGGAGGAAGTCACATGTCGTACCGTACCCTATTCCACTAAAAGATATCTGTATTATGATCCAAGTCCAAGTGTTAAAATAAATTGATGAGATTTGATCCCATCGGATCTAAACAATCTTGTTTTTTTGAACATGAAGAGATAAAGAAGCCATTGCAATTGCCGGAAATACTAGGCCCACTAAAGGCACAAAAATAGAGGGTAAATTGAAATCTGTCATAGAATAGGTGCCTCGATTTAATATTTGTACTTGTTAGAAATATATCTTATGATAAGTATATTTATTATAAGTATATAATAAGTGCAAGGAATGTAGAACTAAATAAGTGTACCTATTCATCTTTCTACACAAAATATATGTATGATAATCCGCTTTTTTATTCTTGTTCTCCCGTCCTTATCTTATAATAAAGAGTTTCTTACGAGTTCCCTAAGGATTCGTTAGAATCCGATCCAACAGGGATTCATAGTAAAAAA